AACCTACGAAAAGTAGAATAAGTTTTTGGAAAAATAAAAGAAAGAACCTCTTCTTCTTCTGTAAAGAATTCTTCTAATAATCCCAAACCAGGTCTTTTCAAAAAAGCGCGTACAGTACTTTTGTGTTTACGAGACAAAGTTTTAACACAAGAAAGTAGTTTTATTCGATACAAACTTTTTTTTTGCTTTTGTCCCAGTTCCATGATCTGAACGAGTCGCACATACACCCTAGTACATGTTCCTCTCCTCTGAGGACATCCCCGAAGAGCGGGGATTTTGTGACATTTTTGATTGGCTGTCTTGTGTTTCTAATAAGTTGTTTAATCGTTGGCATGTTGAATTATATACATAATGAGCTGGTTTAGATCAATCCTAACCGGACGATTCTGAATCCTTTTTCATTTCTATATTAATAGATTAATTAATAGAATCTTAAATAAACCCGGTAAGAATCTAAAATAGAAAATCGCAGATTTGCGTGAAGTCCCTATTCTTTTTTGTTATTTTTTACTCAACCGCTACAAGATCAACAATTCCATAAGTTTGGGCTTCTGTTGCTGACATAAAAACATATCTTTCCATGTCTTCCGAAACAACCCATAAGGGTTTGCCCGTTCTTTGTACATAAACCCTTGTGATGGTTTCGCGCAGTTTCAGTAGTTCTTCCGCCTCCAGGAGAAATTCTCCCGCCTGTGCCTCGTAATAAGAACTAGCAGGTTGATGGATCATTACCCTGATGATATAACATCATAAAGAGTTCCTCTATCTCGCATGATCAAAGTCGAAGAGATAGAGAAAAATAGAAGATAGAATTGAACAACCGTACGGGCATTTTTTGCGCATTGCATACGGCTCTACAATGGAATTCACTTTTCCCTTTTTTTACCTTCCATCGGGATATTAAAGTATATCAGATTCACATAGGTAAATGATCCCACAACCACCCTTTCTTTTTGAGTATAAAAAAAGACTATGATGGCTCCGTTGCTTTATATATTGATTTCGTCTGTTATTTAGCAATCCCAAAGTTTCTTTTTTTCAAATCAAAATAATATTGATTTTCATATTCTTTCATAACATAAATATTGTATTGTTAAGAGCTCAAAACAAAAAAGTTTGTGACGCTGAAATGGATTTCCCAATAGATCAGATCGAATTGGCCTTTATCTCATACTACTCCTTCGATACATAATGTAAGTTTTTTGAAAAATCAAATTCTCATATCGAATTCGAAGTGCCATGCTATTATTACTCAATATTCATATAGCGCGAAGGCATAGTCCTCTTTTTGTCTCTCAAATTAAAAAACTCATTGGCGCGGAATGCTAGACGTTTGGTAATTGCCCCTCCGACCAGAATAAAAGATCCCATTGAAGCAGCTAATCCCATACATACTGTTTGTATATCTGGTCGCACAAATTGCATAGTATCATAAATAGCTATTCCGGGTATTACCCATCCGCCGGGAGAGTTTATAAAGAAATACAGATCTTTGGTATCATTCTCTATACTGAGATATATCATAAGACCAATAAGTTGATTCGAGATCTCACTATCAACCCCTTGGCCTAAAAAAGTAATCTTTCTCGAGAAAGTAGGTTGATTGGGATAAAATTGTATCCCTTAGGAACCGTACATGCACCTTTTGATGCATACGGTTCAACACAAATCGCGAAAAAAAGAATCAATGTGTAGATTCTAGCTTTCTTTTTCATAGCAGGATCTTTCTAACTTGTAACAAAAGGGCTTTTCTTTCATTTTTCAAGTTTCTATAGAAATAAAAAAAAAAAAATTCACTAAACTTATCAGATTCACTTCTCATTGATGTATTGTTTCATCGGGATCAACCCTAATCACGATGTAATTTTCTTGTTCCTGAAGGGTCTTCTTCCATTTTTTTAGGTTTATGCTCTACTCCGAGTAAAGATCCGCCCGATTTGGATTTGCACATATAGGACAAATGCCCCAATACTACGTCTTTTTGATACGACTCCTCCTTTTTTTCAATTTATGTTCCACCAAATATGAAATATTTAACGCATTCATCATATTACATATTACTCGATTAATGAAATTCATTTTCATTAACGACTTGAAACCATTTGTATTTACAAATGGAATATAAAATATGAATTAAGTAGTCAATATATTACCAATTTCTTTTTGTTCTAAACGGAGCCTGGATACTTCATTTTATTGATCTAACCAAGTCAACCATAAATTATTCTAATTCATAATAGTAATCTGTATACCCCTCTAAAAAATAGATTGAATTGCACTTTATTTCACGCTCCAAATTTTTGATGGTTCGATCCGGGCGAAAGAGAGGTCGATCGGGGAAGAGAACGGGAAAATACCATATGACCCAATATATCTGACAAGTCGCACTATACGTCAACCCACGATGCATCTTCCTCTCCAGGACTTCGAAAAGTTTTGGAACACCAATAGGCATTCTATTAAAAAAATGAAAGACTCTATCCCACTTTGATGTGAAAGCGTAACAATGGGTTTATTGTCTTAATATTAAGACTATTACCTTTTATTATATTTGATCCATTGATTGAATAAGTTCATAAAAAAAGAAAATTCTTACAAATAGGCCCTTTGAATGAGGAACAAATAGAACTGCAGTCACTCATATAAAACGATATCAACACCTTACCATTGCGTATTGGTACTTATCGAGTGTAGAATAGATCTGCTTCTTTTTGTTCTTACGAACAAAATTGTTCCATTATTACTAATTACTAAAAGACATTATTACTAAAAGAATAGAGCAAATATTTATCCTTTCCCCGAAATAATCCACTAAAGGGGAAGGTACCTAGTCTATTTTCCAGTGCAATAAAGTTACATAGTGTCTATTTTTCGTTGATAAAGAGGTATTTCATGGGTTTGCCTTGGTATCGTGTTCATACCGTCGTATTGAATGATCCCGGTCGTTTGCTTGCTGTCCATATAATGCATACAGCTTTGGTTGCTGGTTGGGCCGGTTCGATGGCTCTATACGAATTAGCAGTTTTTGATCCCTCTGACCCTGTTCTTGATCCAATGTGGAGACAAGGTATGTTCGTTATACCCTTCATGACGCGTTTAGGAATAACCAATTCATGGGGCGGTTGGAGTATCACAGGAGGGACTATAACGAATCCGGGTATTTGGAGTTACGAAGGTGTGGCCGGTGCACATATTGTGTTTTCTGGCTTATGCTTTTTGGCAGCTATCTGGCATTGGGTGTATTGGGATCTAGAAAGATTTAGTGATGCACGTACAGGAAAACCTTCTTTGGATTTGCCCAAGATCTTCGGAATTCATTTCTTTCTCTCAGGTTTTGGTGCATTTCATGTAACAGGATTGTATGGTCCCGGAATATGGGTATCCGATCCTTATGGACTAACCGGAAGGGTACAGCCTGTAAATCCAGCATGGGGTGTGGAAGGTTTTGATCCTTTTGTTCCGGGAGGAATAGCCTCTCATCATATTGCAGCAGGAACCTTGGGCATATTGGCGGGTCTATTCCATCTTAGTGTTCGCCCTCCCCTACTCGTGTGTGTGGGGCCCGCATGCTGGCCCCCTCCGCTTTCCTCCCAAAAGCGGAACTCATCCACTCCACTGATGAAAAAACAAGCGCAATGCTGCCTCATGTTCACATAGAGACTGCACGGCCAAAAACTAAGAAGCAAATCTAGTGGGGGCAGGGCGTCAAATCTCCTTGCCCCCGCTGTACTTAAGGAACAGACCATGCACAAGACCATTAAATTCAATGTCTTTTGTGTTGCCCTCCTCTACAGTGGTCTTCACCCGGCGTCTAATGTCCTCTAACAGTCAATCTATACAATGAGTGGCACACGGCGACCGGTGCTCTAATTTCTTGCCTGCTGCAACATACAAAAAGAGTTAGCAGCGTTATCAGTGAGAACCTGCACTACGCCTCTCCTACCTCCATCACAAAAGAAGACAATCATCTGCGCCAGTCAGAAGAATGGAATTGCATCCTTCATTTCTAATGTAGCATCTACCGCCTTCACAAACATCGTACCTCGAGGACAAGTAACCCAAAAAATGAATGAAGGGCCTGCCCCTTTTGTTTGTCCATCCATCACAAATGATTGTGCATCCCGTGTCCTTCTTCTTAAGTGAGGTTTCTGATAGTTGAAAATTCCTTCTCGAGGTCTTCCTTTTTCTCTACTCTAATGGTAGTGCGCATCTCAAACTATGAGGGGCCTTTGAAGCCCGCACCACAAACTGCTACAGCATAAACATGGGCTGGTAGTATGAATTGTTCCGAACTGCATAAAAGCTTATGTCTTATATAGGAAGAACCTCCCATCTCCTAGCCGCTGCATGCAACCTCTGCGAAAATACGGATTTCACCGAGGGTTGTACTACTCTTCAAAGGGGTGAAAAAATAGACTCAACTTCTTTTCTCGTAGCGCCTGATGCAGAGGGACCGCTCTTAAAATATTCCCCCATACCACTGTCATCAAAATCCTCCGCCTTCAATAAAGGTTTGGAACCCTATACAAGGGGCTTTTCCCCAACCTATACAAGGTGCTGCTTGCTTGGCCTATATTCGTAATGCTCAAGTCCACTGAACACCAACCTATAGACTCCTTACGCTTAACGACTTCACTCGTTGCATTGGGGTTGATTTGATCTCTTTCCGCCAGCAATTGTGACCCATGGTTGTGTAAGTCAAGACCTCCGCGAGCGTCAATAAAATGGGTCTCAAAGATTATCAAGGAAACCAAACCCCTCCTTCTATCCAAAGAAACTTTCCCAGCTATAGTAGCTGTTCTCTTCCCTTCCATCGATTGAGCTTTCTCTCGCTTAATTCAATAGGGCCTTAGTAGACCGGTTTTTAATTCGACAACTCGATCGCTTCTTCCTTTGCTGGAATTGCCAACTTTGCTGCTCTCGGCTTCTGTCTGTTAAAGTCTCTCTGAACAGAGCTCCACAACTATCAAAGGAATCTCTCCTGACAGAAAGGAGTCCCACGGTTGATTGAGAGTTTCGAGAATCTTCGATAGGAGAGAGAAAAGCATTAGCCAGTACCAGTACCTGAATAAGCAGCAGTTGTTTCGACAGGGAATCTCGAATTCTCAAAACGAATCCCCCTCTATTTTCATCTCGACATGAAAAGTCAGAGGGACTGAAAGACTCATAAGGTTCTAGTGCGGGATCCGTTTTAAATAATCTATTAAAGACAAAAGGGAATCCACGGTGACAGAGAAAGATGAAGCAAAGAAAGCACATAGCGTGGCACCCTGTAACAATGGAATTGAGCTTGGCCCTGTCTCGGCCTTAATAAGCAGTTGAATCCTCGGCATAACGAAGTCATGCACCTCTACATCTTAGAATGTCGGTATCGAGGAAAGACATAAATATGGGTTAAAAAAGTTCCCAACAGAGAGATCTTTTCTGAATCTACAGACAGATATGGTTTTTGAACTGAGCCTGTTCCCACTCGTATACCAGCCAAAGTGAGTTAAAGAGGGTTTCTTTGGCTTCTGAACTTAAAAGTCCCTTCTTTCTCTTAGGGGATGCCCTCAGCCGATGGTGGACTAAAGTTAAGAGCAGAATTGCAGTGACCATAAGAGGGAAGAACGTTAAGGCTTTCTTTCCCTTTTTCCCTTTCAAAAAGAGTACTTACTTCACTTCATTCTACAACGGTGCAATGCAACCCATTGCTTGAATTTCCATTCCAATTGACGCCATTGATTTGATTTTCAAACTATAAGTCAAGGAGTCAAGGATTTACAACCACGCCTAGTTCCCTTAATTCGAGCCTACCGTTAGGAGAACTGATTCCAAGGCGGCAGTCGTTAGCTTTAATAGTCCTGTTTCAAGCAAGCAAGATTTCAATATGTAGGCTTAAGGTCCAATATTTCAATAGGCTTAGCTAGGAAAAATTTGCAGCGAAGCCAAGGGAAAAGGGGTGATTCATCAACAAAATCGACTTTTGTCACATTCCTTCAATGAAGCAGTCAAGAAGTCAATGGAAAAGGTACCATACCCATGGGGATATCTCAATCGAAATCTTCAAGTTTAGAAACATTTGAAATTCCCTTAAATCATCGTTTAAAGTCGCATTCTACTAATATGCAATAGACGAAACACCACAACTGATATGTGATTCCTAGATCGGACCCAAGTTGTTCTCAAGCCCTTATATGTCGAGCTTCACTACTCCTCCCGAATATTAGGAGAATGAAGTGAACCACAGGTACTCTATCAAAAGTTTGAGAGTGACCGCTTACGCCCCTATAGTTCTCTACTTACGTTAGTAGAGAAAGCAAATTTCCTATATCTTAGATACTGAATTCAGTTGAAGTTGAGTCCCCGCTCCTGCTTTCAGACTCCAAAACGCCCTTATGTCTTGTCTGCCAAGTCAGTCACTCATAAAAAGGGAAGAAGTCCGCTTTCATAAGCAAGTGTGGCACCTGCTGGATTATAAGTAGTTTTTCCCGTTAAAAGAACTGCCTTAAAAGTGGATTGACTCTTGCTTCGCCGGCGAGCGGGACTCCTAAGAGAATGTGCTATTCGGAAGTTCTTCTTCTCTGTACTTCAAGTAAAGTAGAAAAGAATAAGTCCTTCACTGTTATTATGTAACACATCAATCCTCCCTATAACAGAAAAGACAGGAATTGGTACTGGCACACTGAACCGAGAACGTCCTACTGCTTTGACTCACTCCCCTTAGCATAGTATAAGTATAGGTAAAATGGGTAGACTAAAATCGATCTATCTTCTATGTTCTTTCCTCCCTGATCTCCTAATAAGCATTGAACACTTTCTATATCCGAGAATGTCTATCCTTACTTCGTTCACTTTCTAACTTTACCTTGACTCGACTTCTTCTGTCAGAGACCAATCTTGAACTAGCGGTGACCGGATTTCATAAAACACCTTTTGGCGGAGCTTTCTTGATCCACTAGACTACTAATAGAAGAATAAGTTCACTTTTCTTTCTATATTCTTAGATAATAAGATCTCCCACTCAAAGAAAGAGGAAAGGTTGGTTGGCGGCTATTCTTGATCTTCAAGAGTTGTTATAAGTAGCCATGTAGACAACTTAACCTAATTCCTTTGGATAGACTTTCATCGACCTTTGGTACCTAGAGACTTTCAATCCCTAATTCCCCTCGTACCAAGGAAGAGTTTTCTATCTACTATTTTGCTAGTTTTAGACTCCAAAAATCAAGATAAGTACATGGGATGAAAGAAAGGACAAATTCCACGAAATAATAGCAAAGTGGAAGAGATTATATAATTGGGATTTGGGAGTAACCTAACTTGATTGACCTAATCAACCCAATAGAATATGACAATTTTGAAAGAATAAATAATAAGGGCTTAAATACTTGGTGAAATTAGGAATGTAAATTCATCCATGTTTGACAATAAACGATAGGTAAATAAATTTATTACTTGAAGAGGCTTGATGGTAAAGAGAGGTGAAGAAGGAGAACCTAAGGAAGGTCACGCTCTAGCTCACAAGCTCTTGGATTCCATGGTTACGGTTGACTTTGGTAGGTTTTAGGTGAGGATGGAGGAAAGAATGGTGAATCGGCAATAACTCTACCTTGAATTACATGCATAATGAGTTGCATCAACATCTTTGCCTATGATCAAATGCCCTTTTCCCATACCACTAATCGACGAATGCTAAGGAAGGAGCGAATCAGCTAATGTAACCAACCACAATACAATAGACCACCCAAGCAACTATCCAACACCCGAAAGGTAGACTAATGCCGGAAGTGACCAAAAACTCTAAGTTAATAACCAAACCACGACTATCTAACCAACAACCGAAGAGACTGAATCCAAGCGAGTGAATAAACAAGTCAAGGGTTTGCAAGTGAAAAGGACTATAAAAAAACTAGCCGAAAGAAAGAAGGTGTCAAAGGGCTTGGCGAAATGCTCTGTAGAAAGAGTTAATCTACGCGTTTGTTGATATGTCCCTTACTCTTTACTAAACCTAAGCCCACACTTTTGTTCATTCAAAAAGGAAGATGCGCTTGAGGGATACTCTTAAAACTAAACCAGAATTAAGATAAAGATCTTGAAACCACTACGGTGCGTACATCGTAGGTTAATAGGAATAACCATAAAAAAGGACTCACCTCCAACTAAAGTGGACAAAGAAGAAAGGGAATCTATTTTAATTTTACCCTAATTTCTATATAGACACTCCAAAAATTCAACTACTATTGTAAGGCAACCCTAATCCCCTATCCTTTCGGTCGGTGCTCCAACTTCTTTTGCTTTGTGATTGTAAGAACCGGCTTTCTATTTCCCAGCTTTGAATGAATCTACTTTGGAACCACCTTGTATTAGTCTTAGTTTTTTTAATTTCAATTTCAGAATAGGCGGTCAAGTACCATTCCTATTTGTCCACAAAGGGAAGCCAACATGGAGAATATCTCATTTCGTTTTAATCTCTTACCCATATATTCCCATTTCTTCAACTCATAGCATGATGGAATTTCTTACTTGAAAGAATTGAAAGGGCTTGTGTGTATGTGTAAGGGGGACCATGCCTTGTGTAGGCAAAGCAATGAAGTAGCATAAACTTATGTGCACCAAGGATGTAGTTTTACAAATAGGGTTTCATCCTTTTTTAAGGCCGAAATACATAGTCTTGTAAATCAAGATTGATTGTCCCCTACTAGAGCCTTATGCGTAAACCACCTTCCATTTTCTTCTCGATCTGGCCGCGATGGCAGCTATTAATCAGGATTGAGTTGGGTCAATCGATCTATACCGATCACTTAGTTAGATTAATTAAGGCATTATGGGAGACCAAGTAGGAATTTAGTAGATAGGAAGGCCCTGGAGGGAAGTCACTTGCTCAACTATCAGAACAGAGGGAGAGGTTCTGAAAGAAAGGCCCTTGGAGAGTCTTTCTGTTTGAGTTCTTGTTGATACCCGATTTGGTCAGAACAAGCAAAACATCTATTTCCAAATTTTCCTCATATCAAAATCCTCGTTAAAAGCTTATGGAAGAGCATATTTTTCACTAAACCATAAAAAATACACAACCATTAGAAGGAAATCACGTAATTTAGTAGGTTATTGTGTGGTCGGTTATAGATTGGTGAGTAATTGTTTGGTGAGCAAAGGAGTGCTTGTTTATTATTTTTATTAGGCTTCCTTTAACGGATTTGATCAGCATTTCATGCCTACAACCATGTGGAATTTGACGATTTATTAGCTGGTTGGGTAGCGTAGTAAGGTTAGAGGTGCAACTAGAAGAGTTGGCTCTATATTTAGATTTTTTCTCAATTGGATTGCAATCTTCAAAGTCCTTGATTGATGGTCCCCATTAGCATTAGTGCAAATTAAAAGCCGTTGTTTTTGGAAGGCAAGGTACTCATGTGTGATCGTAGATTCCACTATAGCAGTAGTTCTAGTTCTACATTAGGAGCACGGGGGCTCTGTCTCTCTAAAGGAGGTACTGACCCCTTCCATAGTATGGTACGATGTATTTGAAAAACATAAGCCCAAATATGGTACACCCTCTTTCTCGAATCCCAATTCTAGCATTCGTTAGTAGAAGTAGAGATAGGGAGATGAGATTTTTGACAACATTTATGTGAAAATGACAAAAGCGTTATAAAGGGAAGAAGCACATCCTATACCTTCACCTACGAAGTGCTACGCTCCTGCATACGAAAGACTACTTTCCAAGTGAACTACTAAATATCTACAAGGAGTGGGAATAAAGCTCCAGCCCTTAGCCCTAAAAAAACTGCCCGATGACCACCTATGCTACAACCAAGCCCGCTGCTGCCAATAACTAAAACTTCCATACCTAAATGAATTCACCCAAAGACTTAAGACCAACCCAATCTCATTCTTTTCTTCACTACCGCAACGTGGTTTCTACTTTGGTTAAGGCATTACGCTCATCCTTAATGCTTTATCTATGATTTACATAAAATGAAAAATATCTCAATGATTTATTACATCGCTTGTTATGCGACTAGAA